CCTTTAATTCAATTCTTTATTCTTACATTAAAGAATGAATCAAATCTCCCCAAGTAGGATTCGAACCTACGACCAGTCGGTTAACAGCCGACCGCTCTACCACTGAGCTACTGAGGAACAAGGGGGGATTCGACCTCCTAGAGTTCAACTCCCGCTCTCAACCCATGAACAATATGAGTCCGAAGCTTCTTTTGTAACTCCCGGAATTTCTTCGTAGTGACTCCGTTCCATGCCTCATTTCATAGGGAAGCCCAAAGGGGCTCTATTTCATTCTATTTCACTTCCTAGCACTTCCTATCATTTAATATCCATCCCTTTGGTCTTATTTACATAAGAGATGTCATTTATAGTCTATCTCTTTCTATATACGGAAAGTCAAGAAATTCTCATCGAAACATCGAGAAATTGTGCATATAGAAAACTCTAAAGAAAGAAAAAAAGGAGACCCATGCCATGATTTTCAAATCTTTTCTACTTAGTAGTCTAAGTTTCTCGATGAGGATAATTAATTCGGTCGTTGTGGTCGGACTCTATTATGGATTTCTGACCACATTCTCCATAAGCCCCCCTTAGATCTTCTTTCTACAATCTTGGATTAGGGAAGAGGGAGATATTCGCGACTACTGGCGGTTTCATTATGGGGCAGCTCATGATCTTCATATCGATCTATTATCCACCTCTGCATCTATTCTTTCTTAGCTAAACGGGTGGAAGATCCATCCAATTTGGTTATATCATGGACTCGAAAAACGGATCTTAATGTGACTGAAATGCACGATCTTCACAGGTATCACTTTTCACGATACCTAAAAGATGGAATAGCGATTTTCGAAGCATTTCCTATAAGAGAATGGTTTCCATTACTTTGAGAAATGGATTCTATATCAAACTATAGCTATTGCATTAAAGAAGAAAAGAAACTAATAGAAGTCTAAGACGCGGAATAGAGAGAAAGATTCTTCTGATTTTCTTGTCCCTGAAAATATTCTATCTATCTCCTAGACGCCGTAGAGAATTGAGAATTTTCATGTCTTTCAATTCTCGTACTCGTAATTGGAAAGTTACGGAAGGAGATCCATCATTTTGCAATGAAAACAACATAAAAAACTCTGGACAATTTCGAAATCAGGCCAAGCGTCTTAATACATATGCAAAAAAATTCATTATTGGCCCACCATTGATTAGAAGATTTAGCTTGTATGAATCGCTATTGGTTTGATACGAATAATGGCAGTCGTTTCAGTATGTTAAGGATACAGATGTATCCACAATTCATTTAGAGTTACTTAATAAATAGCCTATTTCTTATACCATATCTCTATCCCGTGAAATTCTCAAGCCGAAAGATGGGTGCATATCCTGTGTTTCATTTTGCTAAACGATATCAATTAAATGGTGTATCAATAAATTGGATATAGCAATAAATAAATCAGCAAAATTCTTTTCTTTTAGATAGAAGAAACATTTCTTCTATCTAAAAGAAAAGAATGTACCCTTCTATCCAAATCCAATTTGCATCGATAAAATAAATCCAAATTCCAGTAGTAGATGAATAATTGCAAATTTTTGTGTGTACGAGATTAGAATAACTTCAAAATAACTGACATAATTTTTTATTTTTCCTGATCAGAAAAATACATGAAAAAGAAAGGAGGTAGAAAAATTTTTGGATTTATGGTTAAAGAAGAAAACAGGGGTTCTGTTGAATTTCAAGTATTCAGTTTCAGAGCTTGGGGAATTCCTTAAGTTAAGAAAGAAAAAAGAATAAGAACACAGATACATAACATAAAAAAAAGAATAAATAAGATGATATTCGCCCCCCCCCTACATATTTAATTTCTTCCCCGATACAAAAACCAGCAAGACCCACTCCATTAGTAATTCCATCAATGACCCCCTTATCAAAAAATTGCGTTAGTTCGGTTAATCTTCTTATACCCAGGGTAAACAACCTAGTATAGAAAATATCTATATAACCACGATTATATGACCAACTGTATATCTTTTTTTTTACTTGATCCAAAAAAAACTTTTTCGGACTCTTTTTTACAAGAGAATTTATTAAATCTAAATTCTGAAAAAAGGAATAAGCGGATCCATAGAAGATATATGCTATGAATAGACCAAACATAGCGAGACTTACAGAAGAAATTGCATTAATGAAAAATTCATATGAATTTATGGAAGAATTAGAACTTTCCTGGAAAAAGTTTATTGAGGGAGTTAACCACTTTGCTAATATAGTTAACTCTGCTATTTCATTATCCATTACTCCATTATTATTATCAAAATGGATTCCTATAGATCCAATGAACAAAATAAGAAGCAGTAATATAAAAAGAGGGAATAGCATAGTATTTCCCGTTTCATGAGGATAGACAAAAGTGTTTTTAGCTCCAAGGGAAATACTAAAGGACCCCATTCTATTTCTTGTATTACCCCGAATTTTGGATATATTTTGTGAAAAAAAATAAATTCCACTCTTCGTTGTTGATAAAATGAAATCCCTATTCACTCCTTTGGGTATCCTTTTTCCCCATAAGGATATTGAATACAACGAACTTTCTTTAGTGTTGCTGTAATTTTGAAAACGAACACGCAGGTACCCATCAAAAGTAAGTAAGTATATCCGAAACATATAAAACCCAGTTAATCCTGCAGTAAAAGAGGCTATTATTCCAAAAAAGGGTGAATACAACCAACTATTACTAAGAATTTCATCTTTGGACCAGAAGCAAGCAAGAGGTGGAATGCCACAAAGAGAAAGCGTACTCCATAAAAAAGTGGTTCTTGTAATTGGAACGTATTTTCTTAAACCACCCATAAGAACCATATTTTGACTTTTATCTGGTGAATATCCAACAAGAGGTTCCATTGAATGAATAAGGGATCCGGATCCCAAGAACAATAAAGCTTTCGAATAAGCATGAGTGATCAAATGGAATAAAGCGGCTTGGTAAGAACCTATGCCTAGAGCTAACATCATATAACCCAATTGAGACATTGTAGAATAGGCTAAGCTTCTTTTAATATCTATCTGAGCAAGAGCTAAAGTGGCTCCTAAGAAGAGTGTTATTGTGCCTACTAAAGAAACAAAACTCATTATTAAAGGTAGGTGTATGAAAAGAGGAAAAAGTCGAGCTAGAAGAAAAATCCCCGCAGCAACCATAGTTGCTGCGTGTATAAGAGCCGAGATGGGAGTGGGTCCTTCCATAGCATCGGGTAACCATACGTGAAGAGGGAATTGTGCGGATTTCGCAACTGCACCAAGGAATAATAAAAAAGTGCATAAAGTTGTAAGTAAAGAATTAATCCCATTGTTAGGAATCCAGTTATTAGCTATTTTAAACAAATCCCGAAACTCTAAACTACCTGTTATCCAAAAAAAACCTAAAATTCCTAATAACAGACCAAAATCCCCTACACGATTTGTTACAAAAGCTTTTTGACAAGCACTCGCTGCAATTGGCCGTGTAAACCAAAAGCCTATCAATAAATAGGAACACATTCCCACAAGTTCCCAAAAAAAATAAATTTGTATCAAATTGGAACTAGTAACCAATCCCAACATGGAAGTATTGAAAAAACTTATATAAACAAAAAATCTCAAATATCCTTCATCGTGAGACATATAGCCGTCACTATAAATAAGAACGAGGATTCCTACAGTAGTAATTAGTATTAACATAATAGAAGTAAGCGGGTCGATCAAATATCCAAATTCTAAGGAAAAATCATTATTGACGGTCCAAGACCATAGATATTGATAGATAGAACTCCCGTTTATTTGTTGAATAGATAGATAAACAGAGAATACCATAGTTATACTTAAGAATAAAACACAAGGAAAAGCCCATATGCGACGAAGGTTTTTTGTCGCTGTCGGAATAAGAATAAGTCCAAACCCCATTGACATAATAACAGGAAGTGGGAGAAGAGGGATTACCCATGCATATTGATATGTATGTTCCATAAGAAAAGAAATTGAAATTTTTACTTCAATTTTTCTATAAAATAAAATTGTTTCCGATTCACCAAACCAATTCTTCTCCCTTTCTGAAAGAATAAAAAAAAGATTAAATCATTTTACTTTCTATTCGTTTTTCTATTTCTTTCGATTAAAATGAAGATGAAGCAACTCTTATGTTTTGTAACTGATTGATTGAATTCCAATGAAACCCTATGTTTATAGGAAATTTGCGAATATTCCTCACTTCATATAGAACTGAAATCCTAATGACCAGAATTACCTAAGTTTTGGAGTGTCTTGTTTAAGAGACTCACTTTTTTTGTTTTGAATGGAATTCCATTATGGAATACCATTCTGAACTTAATTAACTATTTGATATTTGCATTTTCCCTTCCTTTTATCCCCCTGTCTTGGGACTAGACCTTCGTACCATATACCTATATATTGATTTAAATATATTGATTTAAATGGAAAACCTGTGTATATTGTATATATTCTATATTATTAAAACAAAATTGCAGTTCAGTATCTAAGTATAAAAACTAAGAAAAAGCAGAAGGAAGGATTAATTTGCAACAATAGATGTCTTTCACATAGAACTAGAAAAAAGTAATCTCCTTTTTAAATGGCAGTCCCAAAAAAACGTACTTCGATGTCAAAAAAGCGTATTCGTAAAAATCTTTGGAAGAAAAAGACTTATTTTTCCATAGTACAATCTTATTCTTTAGCAAAATCAAGATCATTTTCCAGCGGCAGCGAGCATCCAAAACCAAAGGGTTTTTCTGGGCAACAAACAAACTAATAATCTGGTTTTGGAATAATCTGAATTGACCTATCCTAAAGAAATTCCAATTATTTAATATGAATAATTTGAATTAATTAATAAATGTACTTTTATATGTCGAATTGCTCGGTACAATATTCTTAGAACTAACCCCTCTGATATATAGAACAAAGGCTTTTGTTATACTGTGTGCTAAGTATTCTTTTCCTATCAACGAACTTTTCATAATAGAATTCCTGTAATAAAATATGAGGATTCTGTTATGAAAAGTAGAGTATTCTTAAGAGTATTCTTACAATAGGACTTACAACTTCTACCTATCTTATCCAAAATCCATAAATAAATGGGTTTAGGCTTGGTAAATCATATTAATAAGAGCATAAAGGCTTTCATTCTAGAAATTTTGCTAAAATCCAAATTTTTTTTGATTTAATGATGAAATTGTAGAAATTCTAATGGATAGATAGAAAAGGCTTTTTGGATTTTGTCCATTGCATTGAAAGCTTTTTTAAAATTTCATTTCAACGAGAAACTTATTAGAAAAAAATTAGCTCTATAATTGCAACTGAGAAAAAAAGTTGGAACTCTTTCAAGCTTTGTTTCTGTTTCTATTCGACAAAGCAAGAGTTTTTTGTTAAAAAAATACGCAATGATACTACTAAACGAAGTCTATTTTAATGAAGATTCTAATGTTCCTAAATTCTATGGACTCTCCCAATCTCGACGATTTGTCAGAAAATAACTATTATTCTTTTAAGTTCCCTATTATTTCAAATTAGCCGCCATGGTGAAATTGGTAGACACGCTGCTCTTAGGAAGCAGTGCTCAAGCATCTCGGTTCGAGTCCGAGTGGCGGCATTCTCGAAAAAGAATACAATAGATTAGAAAATGGATTCACTTCGAAATTTCCAATTTTTTTTGTAATAGGACCTTTTCTTTATGCTATTTGTAACTTTAGAACATATACTAACTCATATCTCTTTCTCAACCATTTCAATTGTGATTACGATTCATTTGATAACCTTATTAGTTCGTGAACTTGAGGGATTACGTGATTCGTCAGAAAAAGGAATGATAGCAACTTTTTTATCTATAACAGGATTCCTAGTTTCTCGCTGGGCTTCTTCGGGACATTTTCCATTAAGTAATTTATATGAGTCATTGATCTTTCTTTCATGGACTCTTTATATTCTTCATACGATTCCTAAGATACAGAGCTCTAAAAATGATTTAAGCACAATAACTATGCCAAGTACTATTTTACTGCAAGGCTTTGTCACGTCGAGTCTTTTAACTGAAATGCATCAATCCACAATACTAGTACCTGCTCTACAATCTCAGTGGTTAATGATGCATGTCAGTATGATGTTACTAAGCTATGCAACTCTTTTGTGCGGATCCTTATTATCCGCCGCTCTTCTAATCATTAAATTTCGAAAAAATTTCGATTTCTTTTCTAAAAAGAAAAAAAAATTTTTATTTAACACATTTTTCTTTAGTGAGATTGAATATTTCTATGCAAAAAAAACTGTTTTAAAAAACACCCCTTTTCCCTCATTTCCAAACTATTACAAGTATCAATTAATTGAGCGTTTGGATTCTTGGAGTTATCGTGTCATTAGTCTAGGGTTTACCCTTTTAACCATAGGTATTCTTTGTGGAGCAGTATGGGCTAATGAGGCGTGGGGATCCTATTGGAATTGGGACCCTAAGGAAACCTGGGCATTTATTACTTGGACCATATTCGCAATTTATTTACATAGTAAAACAAACCAAAATTGGAAGGGTACGAATTCCGCACTTGTAGCTTCGATAGGATTTCTTATAATTTGGATCTGCTACTTTGGTATCAATCTATTAGGAATAGGTTTACATAGTTATGGTTCATTTACATTATCATCTAAATAATTACATAACATAAAACCTTATCATCTAAATAATTACATAACATAAAACCTTCCTGAAATGAAAGTTTTTTCATTTTTGTTTGATTTGAGAACCCCTTGAGCGCCTTCTCAAAGGGTTCTCAAAAATTCGAGATAGGTCTACTTAGACTTTTTTACTTTTTTCTGAATCATTTGGTTTTTCCACTATGGAATATAGAGCGGAATAGTTAAAAAATTTTATTTAGGATAATAATTGGATAAGAGAGCCTCTACTCTGTCAACGGATAGCGAGAGAACAAAATCTGGATAAATACCAATTCCTATTACTGGTAAAAAGATACAAATTAAAAGAAAGAGTTCTCGCGGTCCAGAATCCACAAAATTTGTGTTTGGAACATGAAATAGCTTGTAGCCATAGAACATCTGGCGTAACATAGATAATAAATAAATAGGAGTTAATATCATTCCAATTGCCATTCCAAAAGTAATTAGCATTTTTGGCATTAACAGAAATTTTGGACTAGTAATTAGTCCAAAAAATACTACTAATTCCGCAGCAAAACCACTCATTCCTGGTAAGGCAAGAGAAGCCATTGAAAAGCTACTAAACATGGTAAAAATTTTCGGCATTGGGATAGATATCCCCCCCAATTCTTCGAGATAAACAAGACGTATTCTATCACAAGCCGTTCCCGCCAAGAAAAAAAGTATAGCACCAATAAATCCATGGGATAGTATTTGTAAAATAGCTCCATTGAGTCCAATGTTGGTTATGGAACCAATTCCTATAATTATGAAACCCATATGAGATACGGAGGAATAGGCTATTCTTTTTTTTAAATTTCGTTGACCAAAAGAAGTTGAAGCTGCATAGATTATTTGCATCGCTCCTATTATTACCAACCAGGGGGAAAATAGATAATGAGCATGAGGTAACAATTCCATATTGATCCGAATCAATCCGTATGCTCCCATCTTTAATAGGATTCCCGCTAAAAGCATACATGTACTGTAATGCGCTTCCCCATGGGTATCTGGTAACCACGTATGTAGGGGTATAATCGGCAATTTGACAGCATAAGCAATAAGGAAACCAAAATAAAATAGTATTTCCAATGTTGCAGGGTATGATCGATTAATTAATCTTTCCAAATCTAATCTTGGTTCGTTGGAACCATATAAGCCCATACCTAGAACTCCAATTAAGAAAAAAATAGAACCGCCTGCAGTATACAAAATAAACTTTGTAGCTGAATACAGACGCCTCTTTCCTCCCCACATAGATAAAAGTAAGTAAACAGGAATTAATTCTAACTCCCACATGATAAAAAAAAGTAAAAGGTCTCGCGAAGAAAATAATCCTATTTGACCACTATACATTGCTAGCATTAGGAAATAGAATAATCGCGAATTCTGGGTAATCGGCCAAGCCGCTAAAGTAGCTAAAGTAGTGATAAATCCTGTCAATAAAATTGATCCTAATGAAAGTCCATCGATTCCCAATCTCCAGTGGAAATCAAAGACATCTATCCATTTAGAATCCTCCTTTAATTGGATTAAGGGATCCTCCAATTGGAAATGATAACAGAATGCATAAGTCATTAGAAGGAATTCTAATAAACAAATAGATATAGTATACCACCTAACAATTTTGTTTCCCCTATGAGGTAAAAAGAAAATTAATGAACCTGCAAATATCGGCAAAACAACAAGTATTGTTAACCAAGGAAAATAACTCATGATAAAGTGATAAAGACAAGATACGTTTTGACCAGAAAAACCCGTGCTCGTTTATTTCGAGCACGGGCTTCTTCGGTAAAGAGGAATCAGACGATTCAAGTGGAGTTTTTTGTAACGTATCAATAAGATAGAGCCATACTACGGGTTGTTTCAGGCCCTAAATAAACGCGGACACTTAAAAAATCTGTTGGGCAGGCGGATTCGCATCTCTTACAACCCACGCAATCTTCGGTTCTCGGCGCAGAAGCAATTTGCTTGGCTTTACACCCATCCCAGGGTATCATTTCTAATACATCTGTTGGACAAGCTCGTACACATTGAGTGCATCCTATACATGTATCATAAATTTTTACGGAATGTGACATTGAATCTATAAATTTTCCTTTTCAACATAAAAATTTTCGATCTGGTAAAAAAAGTTACAACTATATGAGTCATATGTATTGTAGACACCAGACGAAGCAATGGTTTATCCAAACTTCAACAAATAAATAATGCAATATATTTCTTAATCCGTTTGTGGGAAAGCGTGAAAAGAGCCAAGAGACTTTAATTTTTGGTTTTAACAATCATAATTATATGAATTGTACATACTAATTTGAATTAGCCAATAAATTGGCTATCGTCTTTTCAATATAAATTATTGCAATGCTCAAATTGCAATATCAATGATTTGCAAAAATTCAATTCAAAAAATAGATATTTTCAAATATTAAAAGAAAAAGTATTCGATTTCTATTCATCTTAATATTTGAATTTGATATTATTATTATATGCAATATGCACGCTTTTGTTTATTTATTTAGAGGATTCTATGCCTAATTATTCAAAAGTTTAATTATTCAAAAAATTAGATTGATTGATACGAGTGGATTTCCTGTTACGATGGATGGAAGAAAGAATGGATAGTCCAATAGCTGCTTCAGCAGCCGCAAGGGCTATAACAAAAATTGCGAAAATGTCTCCTTTTAATTGGCGACTATCAAATAGATCAGAAAATGTTACGAGATTTAGATTAATTGAATTCAGTATAAGTTCAAGACATATTAGAGCTCTAACCAGATTTCGGCTTGTGATCAATCCATAGATACCAATCGAAAATAAATAGACACTCAAAAAAAGTACATGCTCAAACATCATTAACTAACTCCTTATCAATCTCGATTCATTTCAATGTGAGGACAAGAATTGAACCGATTCTATTAATTAGAATAGAACAATTACACAACAAAAGAGAAAAGAAGTTATTTGTTGGCAGTAGATGAATTTTACTAAATCAAAATTGTGATTCTTTAGTTATTTATTTTAAATAAGAAATTCTAAGAATTTTGACTCATTTTAAGTATTTCTTATTGCCGAGCCATAGTAATTGCACCTATTAAAGAAACTAGAAGAATTATGGAAATGAGTTCAAACGGAAGATAAAAATCAGTTGCTAAATGAATCCCAATTTGTTGAACGTTATGTATGAGACCCTGTTCTATTATTTGGTTCGATCTTGTAGTCCAAAGAATTCCATACCATGACGTATCTAGAATAGTAGTCATTAGTGAAAAAAGAATAGTTATACAAACTAGTGAAGTGAACCCATCTCCAATAGTCCAATAATTCTTATTTTTAGACCATTCTGAACCATTTACGAACATTACGGAAAATATGATCAATACATTTACGGCTCCCACATAAATAAGAAGTTGTGCGACAGCTACAAAGTAGGAATTCAATAAAATATAGAATAAGGATATACAAACAAGAACTAATCCCAGCGAAAAGGCAGAATAAATTGGGTTGGTAAGTAATACTATTCCTATACCCCCTAGTAGAAGAACAAACTCTCCAAATAGCACAAGAATCTCATGTATTGGTTCAGGTAAATCCATTATGGATAAGAAGAAATTCATAGTATAAAGTTTTTCATGAACTGACTAAAACTAAAAGATTCAAGGAAGGAAAAAGGGATTAGAATATTTTTTTGTATATAAATTGTATAGTTAGAAATCACATCACGAAAATCTACTCTCATTTTAAATCAGGAATAATTTGCAAATAAGCACAAATAGGCAGTAGTTATTCGTTTTTCTTTTTAGTGAAGAACTATTGGATTTTTCTAACAAAAAAGAAAAATCCTAGTAATTAGTAATCGTTCTTGAATTCAAAGATTTTTCTTCGTCTAATTTACTTTGATTCGAATTCCTAATTGTTTGAATTGTGTAATCTCCCATTATGGAGATTGGTAACCGACTTAAAGCAATTTGATTGTAATTCAATTCATGACGATCATAAGTGGAAAGCTCATATTCTTCAGTCATTGATAAACAGCTTGTCGGACAGTACTCAACACAATTACCACAAAATATACAAACCCCGAAATCAATACTATAATTAAGCAATTGTTTCCTTTTAATATCCTTTTCAAATCTCCAATCTACAAGGGGTAGATCTATCGGGCATACGCGAACACATACTTCACAAGCAATACATTTATCAAATTCAAAGTGGATTCGCCCCCGGAAACGCTCCGATGTAATTGATTTTTCATAAGGGTAGTGAATCGTTATAGGTAAACGATTTGTGTGGGATAAGGTAATTATGAAACTTTGACCAATGTACCTTGCAGCGCGTATTGTTTGTTGACCATAACTCATGAACCCAGTTACCATAGGGAACATATTCTAAATATCTATGAAAAGGGTATGTTTCTTTCTCTTATTTGAGAGAATTTTTGTGTTGAAAATATTCTTACTATTATTGTAATATCTTATTTATAGTGAAACAAGTTGGGAAGAAGTTGTTAATAAGAGATTGCCCAGGGAAATAGGTAAAAGAAATTTCCATCCAAGATTTAATAACTGATCAATTCTCATCCTGGGTAAAGTCCATCTTATTGTGATAGAAATGAAGAGAAATAAATAAGCTTTAGTTAATGTAATAAAGATACCCATTGTCATTTCTAAAATTCCGACCATTTTATTCATTTGGAAAAACCCTAAAAAAGATATATAGGGAATAGAGAAATTCCACCCGCCTAAGTAGAGAACTGTTACAAATAAAGAGGAAACTAATAAATTTAGGTAAGAAACAAGATAAAATAAACCATATTTGATACCGGAATACTCGGTTTGATAACCTGCTACTAATTCTTCCTCCGCTTCTGGTAAATCAAAGGGTAATCTTTCACATTCTGCCAAAGAAGAAATTAGAAAAACTAGAAAACCCATAGGCTGGCGCCAAAGATTCCATCCAAAAAAACCATATTTTGACTGTGCCTCAACTATATCAACTGTACTTGAACTGTTAGATAATCATAGTCGATGATAACATCACAGTTCCCACCGCTATTCCAAAACCGTACATGAAACCTTAGCTTCATACGGCTTCTCTATGATCGGAAAAAAGGAGAGGCTTGTTTCGTTTCGGTATTATCCCCCTAGCATAGATAGAATTAGGTAAGATAAAATCGATTGGAAAGCCCTAAATTAGATCAAAGGAATTCTGTCTGCTAGAATAAGAAAAAGCGTTTCCGAATTGATCTAGCCCTTTATAATATAATGAGAATTTTTCTTTGTTCAGCAATAACTTAATCTTGGAATAAAACACTTATTATAGCAATTAATAAACGAAAAGAATTGGGCATTAGTTCATGAGGAATTCTATATGAATATGAATAGAGGAAAATGAAGATTTTTTTGGTTTGGATTCCATATCTTTTGTCCTATTCTTCTTTCCTTGGGGAGGAGTACTTAAAAAGAAAAAAGGAATAAAGGGTTAATTCGTTCTTGATAGCTATTTCCTTAACAAGTGAATGGGAACATACTCTGGATCGGAATCCAAAGAAAGCACTACTTGAAAATTTCCACCAATTTCAAGTCCTTATTATGATTCCTTTTATGAGGAAAAATCTCTAATGCCTTAGATTCTCTCACTACTAATCCTTTATGTACTTTAGTGTTCCTAATCCCTCACTAACTTTTGATGGATTCCTCTTATGATTATAAGTTATAGTAATAACTAGGAATATTCTAGTAATGGAATTTCATACCGCGAATCCTTTATGCTTGCCCGCTTCAAGATGTGATGATTAATCAAAAAATATCAACCTTGGGGTAAAGGGTTTATACTAGTTATGTTTACTTCAATTTTATCCTTGTACGTAGGAAATGAGATTTTTTCTTTTTACTACAAATTAATAAGCTGTTTTGTTTCACTCATATAGCTATCTAGTTTAACTTACCAGCCCAAATACAAAATAAAAAAAGAAAGATAAATATTCAATGGGTTTTAGAGGAAAAAGATTCTATTTTAACGAATCACACGTAGAGATATTGCTAGCACACAAAAAGTTAATGGTATTTCATAACTAATAGATTGAGCAGCAGCTCGTAGACCGCCTGAAAAAGAATATTTATTATTTGAGCTATATCCTGCCATAAGAAGACCAATAGGAGCAATACTTGAAATGGCAATCCATAAAAAAATACCAATACTAAGATCGGCTAAAACAAGACGATATCCCAAAGGGATAACTAAAAAACTTAATAAAATTGATATGACTGCTATAGAAGGTCCAATGCTAAATAAAGGAATATCTCCTCGGGATGGCAAGATATCTTCCTTAAAAAGGAGCTTGGTTCCATCGGCTATAGCTTGAAGCAGTCCCAGGGGGCCAGCATATTCAGGACCAATACGTTGTTGTATCGATGCGGATATTTCTCTTTCTAACCACACAATTACAAGTACTTCTATTGTGATTCCCAATAGAAGGGTCAAAATGGGTAGTAGAATCCATATCAATCCATAGACCTCTTTTAATAATTCCGATTTCGAAAAAGAATTGATACTTTCTACCTCTACCTTATCTATTATCATTTCAACGATCAATTTCCCCCATAATGATATCTATACTACCTAATATTGTCATAATATCAGCCAATTTCATTTTTTTAACTAATTGAGGAAGAATTTGCAAGTTAATAAAACCGGGCGGGCGAATTTTCCATCTCCAGGGGAAAAGACTATTATCTCCTACCAGATAAATTCCTAATTCACCTTTTGGAGCCTCCATTCTTACATAAAGCTCTTGCTTTGACAATTCAAAATTGGGTGAAGGTTTTTTACCAAGAAATCGATATTCAAAATCATTCCATTCAGCGGAATTCTTTGCTTTCTTAAAGCGCCGGACTTCTAAATTCTCATAAGGACCTCCAGGAATTTTCTCTACAGCCTGTTGAATAATTTTGATAGATTCCCTCATTTCACCCATTCGTATTAAATAGCGAGCTAATGAATCCCCTTCTTTTTGCCATTGGACTTTCCAATCAAATTGGTTGTAAGACTCGTAAGGATCAACTTTACGAAGATCCCATTGTATTCCAGAAGCTCGTAACATTGGCCCCGATAAGCCCCAATTTACTGCTTCTTCTCCGCTAATAAAACCGACTCCTTCAACTCGTTCTAAAAAAACGGGATTCTGTGTAATAAGTTGTTGATATTCAACAACTCCTCGTAAAAAATAATCACAGAAATCTAAACATTTATCGATCCATCCATAAGGTAGATCGGCAGCTACTCCTCCGATGCGAAAGTAATTATGCATCATTCGCATACCTGTAGCAGCTTCAAATAGATCATATATCAATTCTCTCTCTCTAAAAATATAGAAAAAAGGAGTCTGTGCGCCGAGATCCGCCATAAAAGGTCCAAGCCATAACAAGTGAGAAGCTATACGGCTCAACTCTAACATAATTACCCTAATATAGCTGGCTCTTTGGGGTACTTGAATATTCTCCAAGAATTCTGGTGCATTTACCGTTATTGCTTCTGTAAACATAGTAGCTAAATAATCCCACCGTGTTACATAAGGTAAGTATTGTATAATAGTTCGGTTTTCCGCGATTTTTTCCATTCCTCTGTGTAAATAGCCTAATATGGGTTCACAATCAATAACATCTTCACCATCGAGAGTAACGATCAGTCGAAGAACACCATGCATTGATGGGTGGTGAGGGCCCATATTGACTATCATGAGATCTTTTCTTGTAAGCGGTAGACTCATATCCTTTCTTCCTTAATTCATTATTCCATGAATTCCTCAAAATGAGGCTCATCAAAATGCAAAATCTAAAACTACTATAAGACTACTAATAAAATAAGAAAAAATTCGAACGATTAAATTACTTCTCCCGAATATCCAACTGACTGATTAATTTCTTATAACGTACTCTATTTTTCTTTGCCAAATAAGCTAGCAAACGTTGACGTTTTCCCAAAAGTCTTCGTAGACCTCTTTCCGATGAAAAATCTTTTTTGTGTAATTCCAAATGTGAAGCAAGTCTCCGTATCTTATTGGTGAAACTGAATACTTGAAATTCAACAGAACCCCTGTTTTCTTCTTTAACCATAAATCCAAAAATTTTTCTACCTCCTTTCTTTTTCATGTATTTTTCTGATCAGGAAAAATAAAAAATTATGTCAGTTATTTTGAAGTTATTCTAATCTCGTACACACAAAAATTTGCAATTATTCATCTACTACTGGAATTTGGATTTATTTTATCGATGCAAATTGGATTTGGATAGAAGGGTACATTCTTTTCTTTTAGATAGAAGAAATGTTTCTTCTAT